GCGATTGAAACCATACGGAAAAATAACATTGCCATAAATTAACAAAATAATATTTCCATTTATTCATCAGAAGCGGCGTATCCTTTGTTGCCAGAATGCATCTTCCGTGATATCTAACATAATGTATGAAAGGATCCTTGAGCAACCCTAGGATCGCCGGAAAATTATTAACAAAGACTTTTAAAAAATGTTGTATTTTTCCATAGAATAATATTCGCTCAAAAAGGACTTCATAAGATGTTGATCGTAAATGCGAAGACCGCTTGCGTAGAAAAAAAAATATGGATTCGTATTCACATATATGAGAATTATATAAGAACAAGAAAAATCTTGGATTCAAAATTGCTTTTTTTTTTATATAAAAATTCTTCCAATTGCAATACTCGTATAGACAGAACCGAAAAAAATGCAAAGAAGAAGCATCTTTTACCCGGTAACGTAGGGTTTGAACCAAGATTTCTAGATGGATGGGGTAAGGTATTTGTAAATCTAACACATAATTAAAATGTGATAATTTGTCTTCTAAAAAGGGAAATATTGAATGAATTGATTGTAAATTATCAGATTTTTTTAATTGTTTTCCCTCGAAAGAGGATCCTAATCTTAGGGAAAAGGGAATTTCTACAATCACTGCAAATAAAACAGATATCATTTGATAATAGAAAAGACTAGTATGCCCCAAAAAGTGATTTTGGTTCAAGTCCTTAGTGGGAATAATCAAACGATTCTGTTCATACATTCGCAAAATTAAGCGTTTCACAATTAGTGAACTATATTTTTTGTCATAATCTGCATTTTCAAAGAAAATAGAGCGATTTCTATTTAATCTATTTAAACCATGATCATAAGCAAGTACATAAATATACTCCCGAAAAAAAAGTGGATATAGAAAACTCTGTTGCCGAGCCCCATCGAACTCTAAATATCCTTGAAATTTCTCCATTTGGATTGAAATTCGATTTGAACTGAAGGTAAAATCTTTATTTTCTTGAGTTCTGAAATGACACATAGTGCGATACAGTCAAAATAAGGTATTAGACTACGAAAGCAATAGATACCTCATAAACAGGGAAACTGCTAACCGGATTCTCTATCTTTAATAGGTTTCTGTTCGTTATATTCTACAATAACAAAACAAGATGATTAGAAATCCTTTATTTTTTTAACCTAATCGCTCTTTTGATTTTGGAAATATATCTATTTTTTATCAATATACTGCTTCTTTTACACATCCATCTCCAACCTAACCCAAACGGACTAGGGAAAAAAATAATTAGGACTCATGAAAAAATTGATAATAACACGCAAGAAAAAAATTCCTTCCCATACCCGTATTAGGCACTAATCTATTTTTAACATTAAATTAGATCGGGTAATTTTTCAAATTACGAATGGAAGCTCGTTTCTTTTTTTTCCTGGAATCAGGAAAACTGGTTTTTTTATCCATCCATTTATATTTATTCACTTGACCCAAATTGGAATTCCTTTTTTTTTTTTCGACATCGAAAACAAGGTTGTACCGACGAGAAAAGAAAAAAAAGTTATCGGAATTCTCTCTTGATACGACATGCTATTTTTTCCATTCATTCCTTTTAGGATCAGTCGTGGTCTTACAAACTCTACCGCAGATCTGGACGAATTCTTTTCTTCATACAAATGTGTAAAAGATGCTAGTCGCACTTAAAAGCCGAGTACTCTACCGTTGAGTTAGCAACCCCCAAAAACAAAAAAAAGAAAGTACTGCAAATATGTAGATACAACCAGAATAAAGAAAAAAACGAAAAATCCAGTAATGTGTGCGTCAGGGATAAATAGACCTATTTATCTATGAGAGAATTATATTTGGTCCATACACTGTTGTCAATATGATTGTGAATTTTTCATATAGTTAAAAGAATAGAAAAAATAAATAAAAAAGCTTAACCCCTTGGTTTGGTAGTTCATACAATGAATGACAACTAAGCCAGTTAGGGTAATCTCAAATCTTTTTATACTTTTTTAAATTCATTTTTTATGAATAATTTATTCATTATTCATATAATATATTTATAAAAAAATCTATTAATATCTATATTCGTTTTATTCAGAATTAATATATTATTTTATATATATAATTTTATATACAGTAAAATAGACCCCAAAATAGTTTCATAAATTTGTTTATGATTATAAAACATAGTAGTTGTTAGCAGGGTATTTTGTAGTATTCGTACCTTAGGAGGAATACTAATTACTAATAATAAATCGAAATTCTAATAAACGAAAATACATATGATGGGAGCGAAAGAGGAGGAAAGAAAAGAGTAGATAAAATTTGATACCAAGCTATATACGAGTCTTTCACATCCTCTTTTTTATATTTCATTAATTCAATTTCGTTTTATTAAGACTTAATTCCGTAAAAATCCCTGCCTTCTTTGAAATATCATGAACTGTTCTTGTTGGTTGAGCGCCTTTTTTAAGAAAATCGAGAATAGCAGGAAGATTTAAATAAGTTTGATTAGTTATCGGATCATAAAAACCCACCTTGCGAAGATCTCTTCCTTCTCTTCGGGATCGAACATCAATTGCAACGATTCGATAAACGGCTCATTGGGATAGATGTATATGAATAATACCCCCCCCTAGAAACGTATAAGAGGTTTTGGCCTCGTACGGCTCGAGAAAAAAAATTCAATGAGTAGAAGTTAACTCTCTGTATAAAATTCAAATATTAAATAGATTAATGAAAACATTAAATCAACTAGCCAGTATTGAAACCCTAAATATTTTTTCCATAAAAAACATTCGTAACATTCGTACTCTCGTAACTCAAGTTAAATAACTCTCAAATATCTCAACAGAGAATCCTTAAGTACTTTTATTATTGAGTAGTCTCTAACCCTTTTTTTTGTTTGTCTCATTTTTTAGAATCAATTTTGATTCTTCATTTTGATCTAGTTGTTCAAACAATTGAAAACTGGATTTCCTTGTTTTAGGATTCTTTATCCTTACTTTAAATCTTTGGGTTTAGACATGACTTCGGTGATCTTGAATCGTTTTATTAAAAAAGGGCAGCAACAAGCCCCTTATTTTGTTTATGATTTCTTTTCTTTCTATCAAAGAATCATACAAACGCTTGATTCACGCATGATAGACTGTTGATTCAAAGAATTTTACAATTTTAAGAAAATTTCCATTGTAAAATAGCTTGAAAGGACTTTTTTTTTTCAATATAAAAATAAAAAGACTTACGAAGTTGTTCCAACTTATTGATTCGCACTAACCCTAGATCCTTACTCCTGCGAAAGGAATAAAAACTTTCTATTATCCTCGAGCTCCATTCTGTACTCTTTTTTATATTCCAAAAAAGTGTAGGACTATAGTAAAATAGAACACAAAATGTCGAGCCAAGAGCACCTATATTCCTATATAAAAAGTGGCGGATCAAAAAATCCACAGCAGATCATGTCCTTCAATTCAAGTCGCACGTTGCTTTCTACCACATCGTTTTAAACGAAGTTTTACCATAACATTCCTCTAGTTTGTGTAATTGATTCAATTATGGAATCATGAATAGTCATAGTTCAGTCAGTATATCGCAATCTATACTTTTTCTTTCTCTATGAATGGAATAGTGAATTTACGCGTAAAAGGTTCAGTCAGAATTCAAACGAATCCCATATTAGATTGTATATATGTAAAATAGAAATTTGAATAGAAATCCATATTTCTATTTTACATATATATTTTTTTTATTAAAACTCTTAGAATCTATGGTTCTACCTTACTTAATCGCATCACACACAAATTAAAAAAGCAAATAGATTTTTTTGAATTTGGTTGAAATGATGAAAAATAAGTTTATTCTTCTTTTCATTTCAATATTTTATTCTTAAAAAATTGGATTTTTAAACAGAAAGAGAAAGATGGTGTACAAAGGCAATAGAAGATTGATTCCGCAATGACTGTACTCTGGGACGGAAGGATTCGAACCTCCGAATAGCGGGACCAAAACCCGTTGCCTTACCGCTTGGCTACGCCCCATTTCAATTTTTATTCAAGACTACTAAAAGAGTAATATTTCTATTGGTTGTTCGTCAATTCAATTTAAGACCAAATTAAATATAGATTAGATTAGTACTAGAGTTTTGACACGTGTAGATAGCAAAGTAAACTTATTTTATTGATCATTAGATAGAATTCAATTAAGATATTGTATGAAAATATTATTTCTTTGATTCTCATAAGAGAATGAAAGGATTTTTGATTGAGTAAGTTCAATAAAGTCTTTTTAGACTATCTTTCTTTATTTTTTCCTTATATAAAAAATATATTAATAACTCAATCAAAATTAAATTATCCACAAGAACACCAATTTTTGTTATGCTTAATATATTTAATTTGGTCTGTATTTGTTTTAATTCTGCCCTTTTTTCAAGCACTTTTTTAGTCGCCAAATTGCCGGAGGCCTACGCCTTTTTGAATCCAATCGTGGATGTTATGCCCGTAATACCTCTTTTCTTTCTTCTCTTAGCCTTTGTTTGGCAAGCCGCTGTAAGTTTTCGATGAAATTATTAATACTGTCTTAAAAAAATTCACGATTTTTATTCTTCCAACAACTCAAAAGATTAAAAAAAATATTGACGTATGAAGGAACTCTCAATCCAAACATTGAATTTTTTTGGTAGACATATTAAATCTGGATCATTCTATTTCCTAAATTTTATCCTCTTTTCCCTAAATGAAAGAACCTAATTAGATTCGAGTTCACCAAAAAAAATATCTAGATGTTGGTATGCAAATCTGTTTGAATATGAAAGACTCGACTATTTACAAATGACGTTCTGAAACCTTTTTTTTTTTTTTATTTTTTTCTAGAAAAAAATAAATCACTTGATTTATTGGTATCAAAATTAGATATTTGGTATAAAAATAGAGAATCTATTCTCTTTTTTTTTTTTTTAGTAAGATCTTGGAGATTGTGTAATGCTTACTCTCAAACTTTTTGTATACACTGTAGTTATATTCTTTGTTTCTCTCTTCATATTTGGATTTCTATCTAATGATCCAGGACGTAATCCGGGACGTGAAGAATAAAAAAGAAAGGTTTTTTATTGCTTTATTTAATTAGTAGAAATGCTCGAATTTTATTAGGATTTTATCTATTACACATCATCAAAAGGAGAAAGGGAAAGAGAGGGATTCGAACCCTCGGTACGATTAACTCGTACAATGGATTAGCAATCCAACGCTTTAGTCCACTCAGCCATCTCTCCTAATCGAAAAGGGATACTTACTTAGGTTCCATTAGACAAAAAAAAGGCTTGAAAAAGAACCTTCTCCACTTTATTCTTAAAAAGCTTTCTTTTTTTTTTTAGATTATTCTATATATTATATATATTTTTTCATTTTCTATATTTTATTATATATATAGAATTTCTTTTTTATTATATAAATATATTTATCATATATTTATATATACTATATATATTACTATTCTATAACTTTTTTTATAGAATTTTCTCAGTAATTCTATTTACATAAAAAATTTAGATAAAGATTAGATAAAGAAAAGGCGCGAACTCGAAAGATAAATAAATAAAACCACAATAATAGAAATAGAGAATCCTTTTTTTATTTTGTCTCGTCAAAACACAAGTAAAAGATCTTTTTTATTTTAATAGCCTGGCCTGGTCAGTCCCCAGCCGGGCCTTTTTTTGTTAAAGTTAAAAAGACTCATCCGATGGATTTTTAGACAAAAAAGATCTTAAATAAAAAAAATGGAATCGACTCCGCTTTTACTAATTTTATTAAGTCAACGCTAGAATTTTCGAATTTTTTTCAGATTTTTTTTATTACACCCCCGATTCTTTTATTCGACAAAAGGTCCATTTATATACAATAATTGCATTGTAGCGGGTATAGTTTAGTGGTAAAAGTGTGATTCGTTCCTTTAATCCCTTTAATAGTTAAAGGGTCTCTCGGTTTGATTCATCTTCCGATCAAAAACTTTATTTCTTAAAAGGATTTAGTCCTTTCCCTTTCAATGAAAGATTCAAGGAAGATTATAGATTCTCGTAATTTGTATCCCAAGACTCTAATCAATTGTAAATTTGGATTATGAAATTACGAAACATAATTTTTGAATTGGATGACTATTTACAATTCAATAAGTATAACAAGAGGATCCATGGATAAAGCTAGAAAAGTTTCTTTCTAATCGTAACTAAATCTTCAATTTTATTCATTGTTTGGTATAGAAAAAATTGAAGCAAAATAGCTATTAAACGAGAACTTTAGTTTACTAAAGACATCGACATATTATATTGTTTTAGCTCGGTAGAAACAAAATACTTTTCCTAAGGATTCCGTTAAATAGAAATAAAGAACGAAGTAACTAGAAAGATTGGTCGAGTTCTCCTGATCTATCTTCTAGAAGGATCATCTAGAAAGCAAAATTTTCTGTGAAAGCACCCAGACGGAAAAAAAAAGCTAACATAGATGTTATGGGTCCAATTTTGATTTCGTTCCCGTCTTATTTTATTTGGGAATTTCTCCATCCATCATAAAGGAGCCGAATGAAATCAAAGTTTCATGTTCGGTTTTGAATTAGAGACGTTAAAAATATAAAAATGATCAATCGACGTCGACTAAAACCCTTAGCCTTCCAAGCTAACGATGCGGGTTCGATTCCCGCTACCCGCTCTAAATTAAAAATTGCCTCTTTTAAATTTTAATAGAGACCATTTTCTCTATTAGAATTGTCTAATAGCAATTGTGTATTGAATTCATTTCAATACACAATTGCTAAAAAGGTTTCGCCCATTCTTTTTTTTACAAAAGGAAAGTAAAAAAAAGCGAAAAGCGTCCATTGTCTAATGGATAGGACATAGGTCTTCTAAACCTTTGGTATAGGTTCAAATCCTATTGGACGCAATATCAATATAGATATCAATATATTGATATATATCTATTATTTCCATTTTTATTATATTATATATATTCTATTTCGAAAAAAAGATAAGAAAGAAATAGAATAAGAAAGAATTTCTGAATGCTTGAAGATTTAATATTAAACAGATATTAGTTATATACTTCTTTATATTATATATATACTTAACTTATAGACTTCTATTTATATTATAGAATTTCTGAAAAATTGAATTCAAATTAAAGAATAAAATTGACTAAAGAATCAAAAAAAAGAATGATCCGTTTCGTTTCTTTTTTTATACTTTCTCCTGAAGTAGAAAACGTTCCAGTTGCTCTTGAATACCTTCTTTCAACAAGCTTTCTGCTTCAGGGGTTAATGTCTTGGTAGAGGATATGATTTCTTGGAACTCAGGTTTATTCGTTTTTAAGTAAGTGCGTAATTGAACGAGAAATTTTCTTACTTGTCCAATTTCTAATCCATCCAGATAACCATTTGTTCCGGTATAAATGGTCATTATCTGTTCTTCCACTGTGAGAGGGGCTGATTGGGATTGTTTCAGTAACTCACGCAATCGTTGACCTCTT